ATGAAATGAGTGTCATTTTATAGTAGATTTATTTTTAGTTTTATTTTAATTGGTTTTATATTATGAAAGTTATCTTTAGTTTTATTAGGTTTATTAATGGTTTTATTAGGTTTAGTATGATTTGTTTACGATAGAGTAAATATCAGTATTCATTTTTTAAAAGGTTTCTTTTTATTTATAATGAGTGAAGTTATAATTTTTTTGAGATTATTTGTTTGTTGTTTATGATTTCGTGATGTTAATGATATTTCTATTTCTGAATATAAAGAACTACCATTATTAGGTTCTTTTTTTTTATTGGGTTCTTCTATTACTGCTACTGTATTTCATTTACAAATGAAAGTGAGTAGATTATTTTTATGATTAACTATTTTGTTAGGTATATTTTTTATTATATTACAAGGATTTGAGTATAATGAAAGACCTGTCAATTTATTTAGAAGAGTTTATCATGCTTGTTGTTTTACTACAATTAGATTACATTTTAGCCATGTTTTATTAGGAGTTTTATTATTATTGGGTTTATTATATTATAGACCTAAGGTTGTTAATTTATATTATAGTAATTTGATAGTTTGATATTGACATTTTGTTGATTATATTTGATTATTAGTTTATACGGTAGTATATATATTTTAATTATTAAGTTAAGTTAAATAAAAATAAACTGTTAGTTTGTGGTACTAAAAATAATTAAATTTACTTGATAGATATGTTAAATATATTTAAGAATAAAGTTTATGATTTGCCTACTAATAGAAGATTAAATTATTATTGGTGTAGTGGTTTTGTATTATCTTTTACAGTAGTTATACAAGTTTTAACTGGTATAATTTTATCTTTATTATATGTAGCTGATCAAAATCTTAGATTTATGTGTGTTATGAGTTTTAGAAATGAAGAAGTTTCTTTATGGTTTGTGCGTTATTTTCATATATGAGGTGCTAGAGGAATTTTTTTTTTATTATTTATTCATATTTTTCGTGGACTTTATTATGGTAGTTTTAATAAGACATTTGTTTGAAGTGTTGGATTTTTGCTTTATATTTTGATGATGGTAGAATCTTTTTTAGGTTATATTTTACCATGACATCAAATGTCTTATTGAGCAGCAACAGTTTTAACTGGTGTAGTAAAGAGAGTTCCCTTTTTTGGCGAAATGTTGTATAATTATATAGTGGGTGGTTTTGGTGTAACTAAAGTTACTTTAGTTCGTATGTTTGCTGCTCATGTTATATTAGCTTTTATTATAGTTGGTTTAATAGGGGTTCATTTATTTTATTTACATAAGAAAGGTTCTCATAATTCTTTAAGATTAAATAATGGTTATAGTGATGTTATTTATTTTCATCATTATTATTCTATTAAGGATTTTTTTTTAATAAAATCTTTTTTAGCTTTAATATTATTAAGATTATTAATTTTTCCTGATTTAGTTTTAGATTCTGAAGCTTATTTAAGAGCTGATCCATTAACTACACCAGTAAAAATTAAGCCCGAGTGATATTTTTTATTTTATTATGCTATGTTGCGTTCTATTAGTTCAAAGGTTGGAGGTTTAGTTTTAGTGATAGTTTTTTTATTTGTATTTTGACTTCCTTATAGTAGTAATAAGAAAGGTTCAAGTTATAGTTTATTATTTCAATTTAAATTTTGGTTGATAGTTAGATGTCTTATAGTTTTAAGTTATTTGGGGGCATGTCATCCAGAGTGGCCATATGATTCTATAAGTTTTTTTTTTAGAATATTAATAATTTTTTTATTTTTATTTTTAAAGTTTTTAAATTAATTATGATTTCTTTAGCTAGAGTATTTTATTTTTTATTAGGAATTTATAGTGTTAATTTAGTATTGAGTGGTTTTGAGTTAATAAAATTAATAATTTTTTTGGAGAGATTAAATATATTATTTATTTTATTAAGAAGATTTACTTTAATTAAATTTAGCCCTATATTATGGATATTTTTTATAATTACTGCTACTTTAGGAGTAGTTTTTATTTTATGTTTACTTAGACAATTATGATTTTGTGACAAATTTTACCTATAAGATTTTTATTTATTTTATTAAATTTATTATTTCCTTTAATTTCTAGTATTGAACTAAATTTAATTAAATTTAGAATAAATGATTTTAGTTTAGTTTTATGTATAATACCATTAATAATTTTATTTAGTTTATATTTATTTATTATTAGTGAGTTAAATTATCTTAAATTATTATTAATTGTTATTAGTAGAATTAGTGGTATTTTATGTTTTATTACTACTAAAATTATATATTTTTTTATTTTGTATGAATTAAGAATAATATGTTTATTATTTAGTTTATTTATTGGTTCTCCATACTCTGAGCGTAGAATGGCAGGTTGATATTTTTTAGGTTATTTAACTATTGGTGGTATACCATTATTGATTTTATGTTTATATTTAAGATTAACAATTGATAAATTGAGTTATTTTAATTTAACAAGAAGAATAAATTATATTTTATTTATTATATTTATAACTAAGGTACCATTATTTCCTTTTCATAGTTGATTACCTATAGTACATGCTGAAGCTAATAGATATGTTTCAATAATGTTAAGTGGTTATATAATGAAGTTAGGTTTAATTGGAATATATCGTTATTTTTATATAAGAGGTGAGTATTTAAAGTTATATATATTGATTTTTTTTGCTTTTAGTGTATTATTTTTTTTTTCAAGTATTTGTGAGATAGATAATAAGCGTTGATTGGCATTTTTAAGATTAGGCCATATAAGAATAGGAATATTGGGTTTATTTAGTTTAGATATAGGTTCTGATAGAATTGTTAGAATCTTTGGTTATGGTCATGGTTTATCGGTATTTATTTTATTTTATTTTTTTTATATTATTAGAAATAAATTAGGTAGACGTAAATGATTATTAATTTTACATAAAAAAAATAATATAATTAAATTAATTTTAGTTATTTGTTTATTAAGTTTAATTTCTTTTCCACCTAGTGTTTTATTTTTTTGTGAGTTAATATTATTTAAATCAAGTATTGTGGTGTTAAGAATTTTATTTATATTTAGTTTATATATATTTTTTAGTTTATTACCACCTATATTAAAAATTGGTTTATTAATTAGTCGTCGTTTAAATACTTTTAGTAGAAAATTTTATTATAAAAGTATATTTTTATTATTTTCTATATTATATTTATATTTTTTTGGTATTTTATATATTTAATTTATATTATTTATGTATAAAGTATTGTATTAAGCATATTGTTTTTTGGTAGCAAAGGAGGTAGTTAACCCTTTATAAAAAAGTAAGTTATTTTAAACTATTTGATTCATGATCAAAAAATACATTTATAAATGTCTTTTTTATACAAAAATTTGATTTGTATATATATATAATATATTGTCTAAATAAAATAAATTTTATTTTAGACAAATAATGTTTTTTTAGCTTAAATATTTAAAGCGCTAATTTGAAGAGTTAGAGATAATTTAATAATTAAAAAACAAGAAAACTTTGAGAGAATATATTCTAAACAATATTACTAATCCTTCTGATTGGTGAGTCATTAGTAAGTTTAGAAATATTAGTACTTTGATTGATAAATATAACATATACATATATGTATATTAGTTTAAATATGCCTTTTTTATGTGGAGGCCTATGTTTATTCTCATAAAATTTTATTATGAATTTATCTTATTATAAATAATTTATTATTATTTTAAATGATTTCTCTTGTCATTTATTATTAAATTATTTATAATTAAATCTAGTTAAAATATAAATTTTACTATTAGTATAAATAGCAATTTATTTGTTATTTATACGCATATATATATATATATATATATATATATACTTAGTAAAATTAGTATGTTGTATGGATTTTGTTTAATGATTTTATAAATTTCGACCTAAATTACGAATTAAATTTAAAAAGAAACTAGCAATAAAGTATCTTGAAATTAAAAATTGTTCTTAATCTTGTATATATATATAATATATTGACTAATTAGTAGGGCATGAGGCTAAATAATAAAATGGGGGAAATCTATAAACAAAAAAAACTATGGATAGTTTAATATTAAAAAAAAAAAAAAAAAAACGAGTATGAACATTATTAAAAATGAAAAACATAAAAAAACCAAAAAATACATGATTGAAGTTAGCTCAATAATTTTAATAATGTTTTTATGATTCTTTTTAGCGTATTTTTAATTATTGCTTATTATTAGATTTTTAAGTTTGATTTTGCTTTAAAAATCTTAAATGACTTTTAACAGATATATAAATTATTTTAAGTTTAAGATAGAAAATTTAATTAATAATAATTATTTAAATTTTAATTTAATTTTATTAGTATTGTTTATTTTTTTATTGTTTCGTTTTCCCGGTATTTATAATATTGGTTATTTTTCAGTATTTTTACTTGTAGCTTTATTTCCTTATTTTATAAGATTATTTTTAAGTCGAGTAGTTTATAATTGAGAGGAGTTTTTTAGTAGATTTACTCCTGTAGGAGCTCCAATTTATATTGCCCCTTTTGTTTGTTTAGCTGAAGGTATTAGTTATTTGGTTCGTCCTTTTGTATTAATGTTACGTCCTTTTTTAAATTTAACTATTGGAGCGTTTGGTGCTTTAAGAATAGGTATTTCTTTAAGAGGTAGTTTTAGTATATTTTTGTTTTTTTTATTTATTTTTATTTTTTTTTATGAATTATTTGTTTGTTTAGTACATTGGTTTATAGTTACTAACATATTAATATTTTCTATAGATCATTAAATTTATATGTTTTCATTATATTCTTTATATAATTTATTATTCGTTACATTAACTTTATTATTAAGTTTTATTAGTAATAATTTATTAAAATTTTGATTATTGTTAGAAATTAGATCATTTTTTCTTGTTTATAGATTTCTTAAAAATGTTGATAACACTAATAATAATGTTTCTTCATTTTTATTTTATTTATTTAGTGGTATTAGTTCAATTCTATTAATAAGTGGTGGTTATTTTGGAGATTTATTTTTAATTTTATTATCTTTAAAAATAAAGTTTTTTTTATTTCCGTTTAGTATCATTTTATATTATATATTTAATAATTGTAGTTGGTATTTAATTTTTGTAGTTGGTACTTTATTTAAGGGTTTTATTATATGTTTATCTTATCTTTTTATTGATTTAAATAGTAGATTTAATTCATTAATTATTTTAAGAATTATTTTTACTTGATTTTTTTGTATTTATATGTATTTATTTAAAAAATTAAATTTAAAGGGTTTATGATTATTAATGAGTTTAAAAAGTAGTATAACTATGTATATAATTTGTTTGAAAAGTTTAAAAAAAATATTTTTTTATTTTTTTATTTTGTATCTAATAATTAGATTATTTAATATTTATAGTTTATTTAGTCTATCTTATAGATATAAATATAAAATACAAAAATTAAGTAATGATTTTTTAATTAATTACAATATTTATTTTGTTAGTTTTCCTTTTTCATTTAATTTTATTTATAAGATTATTAGATTAATTATAATATTGTCTTTATGTAATACATTAATTTGTTTATTATGATGTTTTTATACTATTATTGAGACATTTTTTTTATTTTTTTATTTTTCAACTTTGTTGGAAAATAAAAGTATATATTATTAATTGTTATTAAATTTTGATAAAGTTCTGTTGAATAAATGTGTTACAAACATTAGGTTCTTTTATTTTAAGATGTCAAAATTATTTATATTTAACGTAGTATTTTATTATTTAGAATAACTATTTTGCGTATAGTAGGAAAAATTTATTATTTTCTTCGTTATTATTTAAAAATAGATTTAGTTAAATTTTATAATATGCATTTGTCGTGTGTAAGTTGTTTATATAAACAATCTATTTATAGTGTTATATTTTATTGTAGAATTATTTAGTTTTATATTTATAATGGTTTTTGTAGCTTTTTTTATATTAGCTGAGCGTAAGATATTAGGTTATATTCAATTACGTAAGGGACCTAATAAGGTTGGTGTTTTGGGTTTATTTCAAAGATTTGCTGATTTATTAAAGTTAATATTAAAGTTTAAGAGTTATAGTTTTCAATATCGTTCTTTGTTTTCTTTATTTGGTACTTATTTAATAGTTTTAATAAGATTTTTATATTCTTATTTATATGGTTTATTTTGTATTTCTTTTTTTAGAGAGTATTATCTATTACTTTTTTTTATAATTACTTCTTTATCTAGTTATGCTGTTTTAAGTGTTGGTTGAGGTAGAAAAAAAAAGTATTCTTTATATGGTTCACTTCGTAGATCTTTTGGGGCTGTAAGTTATGAAATGTCTTTTATGTGCTTATTATTAATAATAGGTTGTATTTATAAATTTTATTCTATTTATGATAGTTATTATTTTTATAGTATTAATAGCACTATATTATTTTTGTGACCTATATTTATATTGGTAGTTTTAAGATCTTTATGTGAAACTAATCGTATACCTTTTGATTTTGCTGAGTCTGAAAGAGATTTAGTTTCTGGATTTAAAACTGAGTATTGTAAAGTTCATTTTGTATGTTTATTTGCTTCAGAATATTTAATAACATTTATTATGTGTTGATTTACTAGATTATATTTTTTTTCTGGAGTTTTATATTACATTTTTATAATTTTTGTTATAATATTATTTATATGATTTCGTGGTACTTTACCTCGAATTTATTATAATTATTTTGTTGAGTTTTATTGACTTAAATTTATAGTTTTATTAAGTTGGTTTGTTTGTTTAAGTTTTTAATATAGGAAGTATAGTTTAATCTTTAAATCGTAAAGCTGTTAACTTTAAGATGCTATTTGTTTATTGGCTGTTTCCTTTTAAGGTAGTTTAATAAAAAATATTATTTTTGGGTAATAAAGAACTCAATATTTATTTTTGAGTCTTAAACTGATAGGGCTGCTTAGCAGGTTGCTTTGATATAGCAAATCGTAAAATTAAATTTTCGTCAGTATTTTAGTGATATAGCTATATAAACTAAGTAACAGATTCTTACTCTGTAGAAAAATTATTATTTTATCGCTTTAATATGTTATTTATTTTTTCATGTTTTTTATTATTTTTTTTAATAGTTTTATTAATTCATTATTATCATAGTTATAAATGAAAAAACACTATAGATAGAATAGATAAGGTTTGAATAAGACCATTTGAATGTGGATTTTTAAAATATAGAAGCCCTTATAGCAGTTTTACTTATGGTTTTATTTCTTTTTTAATAATATTTGTTCTTTTTGATTTAGAGGTTTCTTTATTTATAAAATTTTGTTATAGAATAAAAGTTTATTCTAAATTTTTTTATTATTATTTATTTTTATTTGTATTGTGTTTAGGTTATTGTTTAGAGGTTTTGATGGGTATTATTAATTGAATGCATTAATATTTGTTTATAAGAGAAAATAAGGGTTTGCTGCTAACAAATCTAAGAAAATATTTATTTTCATTCTCTTTATTATAAAAGAATTACGTTAAGTATTAGACGATTTGTCTTCAAAACAAAAAGTGTTTTAAAACATTCTTTGAAATATGAAATATTTATTGTCTTGATTGTTTACTTTAGATCATAAGCGAATAGGTATAATTTATAGAGTTATAGGGATATGATCTGGTTTTATTGGTTTAGGTTTAAGTTTACTTATACGAATTCAATTATCTGATCCTTATTTTAAAATTATACCATTTGAGGTTTATAAATTTGTTATAACATCTCATGGAGTTATAATGATATTCTTTTTTTTAATGCCAGTTTTAATAGGTGGGTTTGGAAAATTTTTGTTACCTTTATTATTAAATTTAGATGACTTAAATTTACCACGTTTAAAAGCTTTAAGAGCTTGGTTACTTTTACCTTCTTCTTTATTAGTGTTTGGTAGTGTTTGGTTAGGTAGTGGTACAGGATGAACTTTTTATCCACCACTTTCTAGAGTTATGTATAGTGGTAATTTAGGAACAGATTTTTTATTATTTTCTTTACATTTATCTGGAATATCTAGTATATTTAGTTCTTTAAACTTTATATGTACTATTATAAGTGCTTGAGGTGTTACTGTTAAAATAAAGGATACTTCTATATTAATTTGATCTTATTTATTTACTTCTATATTGTTAATTTTATCTTTACCAGTTTTAGCTGCCGGGATTACTATGCTATTATTTGATCGTAAATTTAATTCATCATTTTTTGACCCTGTAGGGGGTGGTGATCCAGTTTTATTTCAACATTTATTTTGATTCTTTGGTCACCCTGAAGTTTATGTTTTAATTTTACCTGCCTTTGGTATGGTTAGTCATATTAGAATTACTATAAGAAATAAAGAACAGGCATTTGGCTATTATGGTATGGTATTTGCTATGTTTTCTATTGTTTGCTTAGGTAGAGTTGTATGAGCTCATCATATGTTTTCTGTTGGTATGGATATTAAGAGAGCAGTTTTTTTTAGTTCTGTTACAATGATTATAGCAGTTCCTACTGGTATAAAGATTTTTACTTGATTATATATGCTATCCAGTAGTAAAAGTAAGATTGATAGACCTATAGTTTTATGGTTATATGGTTTTATTGTATTATTTACTATGGGGGGAGTAACTGGTATAGTTTTATCATCTTCTGTTTTAGATTCTTTATTGCATGATACTTGATTTGTGGTAGCTCATTTTCATTATGTTTTTTCTTTAGGATCTTATAGTGGTGTTGTTTTATCAATTATATGATGGTGACCTATTATTTCTGGTTATAGCTTAAATAATTATTTATTAAAGTCTCATTTTATTATATCAATGATAGGTTTTAATTTATGTTTTTTACCAATTCATTATTTTGGTATGTGTGGTTTACCGCGTCGTGTTTGTTTATATGATGATTCTTTTTACTGAATAAATAATATTAGAAGATTAGGAAGATTAATTTCAGGTTTTAGTTCTTTTATATTTATTTATATTATTTGGGAAAGATTTAATAGTCGTCGATTAGTAGTAGGTTTATGGAAAGAAAGAAGATGTATTTTAAATGGTTTTAATAGTAGTTTAAAGTATCATATAGATTATAATTCTTTATTCCGGGTTTATTATATATAATTTTTATAGGTTTGTTTAGTTTTATTTTAAAATATAGTTTTTGTAATACTAAGAAAAATTTTTTTATTTAGCAGGCTTAATAATAAATTTAATTAAGGTTTTATTACCTTTTGCATCATGATTAAATGATTTATATTTAATTAATTTTAGGTATTCGAAATAAATGGATATTTTTTACTAAAAATGTTATATTGGGTAATTATAATTAAATAGTAGAAAAGCAGTGATAAGTTATTCGTCATTTATTATAGCTAATTAATAATAAATTATATAATTTTAATTTAATTATTAAAATTAATTATATTTACTTTTTATAAAATAATAAAATTAACAGGGATTAATGTTATCCTTAATCTTTTAACAAAGTATAAATTTTTTATTAAAGTAATTTAATATTATTATTAAAAATAACTATTTAATATTTATTATGTTATAAATAAGTAAATAAATAATTTAATTGTTTCTCGTAAGAATCTGAACTGTTTATTAAAAACATTTCTGAGTGTAATATTTTCTCAGTATCCCCTGCTTATCGTTTAAGTTTTAAAGTAATTTAAATAAGTAGCCGCAGTATTTTGACTGTGCTAAGGTAGCATAATTAATTGCCTTTTAAATAAAGGATTGTTTGAATGGGGGAATTAGGTTTATTTTAACATTTTTATTATTTGAAATTAGTTTGTTGTTGCAGAACACAACATTATTTTATAAGACGGAAAGACCCTAGGAGCTTAGAAAAATTTTATTTTATTTTGGGCAAATCTATTGATTTAAATAGTTTATAATCCTTATGGGATATTTATAAAGTTACCCTAGGGATAACTGGGTTAGATGTGTTTAGAGTTCTTATCAATACACATAATTGCCACCTCGATGTTGACTTAAATTTACTTTATTGTGTAGAAGCTTTATAAGTAAGCCTGTTCGGCTTTTAAAATTTTTCATGAGTTGAGTTAAGACCGGTGTAAGCCAGGTCGGTTCTTATCTATATTTGGTTTATTATAGTACGAAAGGATTTAATAATAAGTATTTTACTAGATTTATAAATAAAATTAGAGTAGGTAATTTATATTTATTTTGCAAAAATAAATCAGATACTTTATTTGTATCTATCTATTAAAAATTGGTTTAATTTAAGCCATAAAAATAAAAGAAAAAATCCACATATAAATTTTGATTATTTTTTTATTTTATTATTTATATAATATACTTTAGTGGATAAAATTTTAAATTTTATATAAATAAATTAAAGTTTTTTCTTAAAATTAGGATAAATCACAGTGCCAGCATCCGCGGTTATTCTGTTTAATATTATTTTAAAATATTAATTGAGTTTTATTAATATTCTTATTAAGTAAAATAAAAAAGAATTTAAATTATATAAAACATTTTTATTTAAAATGAAAATTTTAATAATAAGATTAGATACCTTAGTATTTTTTATATAATAAATTTTAGTTAAACTAAATAAATTTGGCAGTCTTTTAATCCTTACTGGGGGTTGTGTATATTAAAAGGATGATCCACCTATTAATTTACCTTATTTTAAGTTGGTGTACGTCTGATTATTTATTAATATAAAAAAATATTAGTATAAAATTAATTTATTTTAAGTTAAGTCTATGTGCCACTATATTAAGGGTTATATGCTACACATTAATAATTTTATTGATTTGTAACAGTTATTAATTTAGGACTAGTAAGTATAATCAAAATTTAATATGTTGATTTTAAAAAGGTTTAAGAGAGGTACATACCGCCCGTCAATTTCGGTGAATGCTGAGATAAGTCGTAACATGGTAACTTTTGGGGAACTAGAAGTTTGTAAAATTATATTATTAATTTGTCTTTAAGTTTAATTTATTATGATATTGTTACTTACATAGTATTACTTTGTCTTTTTTTATGTGTATTTGTTATTTTTTATTTATTTACTTTAATTGGTTTATCTGGAGATATTATTTTAAATAATGAATTTCATTTATTAGAGTTTTTGTGAACTTTTATACCTACTTTATTAGTATTAGTTTTATGTATATTTAATTTAAGTTTTATTTATTTTGATTCTGAGTTAGAATCAGAAGATTTAGTAAAGGTTATGGGTCGTCAATGATATTGAAGTTATGAAGATAGTTTAAATGGTACTTATGATTCTAATTATAGTTCTATTTTAACTTATAAAGTTGATAATCCTTTAGTTTTAAATTATAATAAGATTACTCGTATATTAATTAGATCTTCTGATGTTATTCATTCTTTTTCTGTGCCTGATTTAGGTTTAAAGATGGATGCTGTACCAGGACGTATAAATCATATAACTTATTTACCTGATCGTTTAGGTAGTTTTGTAGGTTATTGTAGTGAATTATGTGGGGTTGGTCATTCATATATGCCTATTATAGTTGAGGTAATTAAGTAATTATAATTTATTTAATTGTATTAATTTTATTGATAATTTTATTTTTATATTAATTAATTTGTTTTTATAAAAAAAATTTAATGATTATATTAATGTATTTAGGCATATAAACTTTTCGTGTTTAAAGAAGCTTTTTATTAGCTATATAATTTTTATATAAATTATTTTATAATAATTTTAATAAATAATTTTTATTAAATATTTGTGTAAATATTGATAGTTTTTTATTTTTAGTTATAGAAGTATTAGGTAAAACAAACAATAAAAAAATAATTCAAAAAAAATTTTTTTTAAGTTTGTTTTAGGTAATGAATTTAAAATTGACTATAAATTTTTATTTTTTAAAGGTAGTTACCTTACAACTATATTTTTGTTAATTTATTAAATTATTTTATTGTATATATTTTTAGTTTTAATCAGCCTATTTATAGATATATTATAAATTATTTTATAATAATTTTAATAAATAATTTTTATTAAATATTTGTGTAAATATTGATAATTTTTTATTTTTAGTTATAGAAGTATTAGGTAAAACAAACAATAAAAAAATAATTCAAAAAAAATTTTTTTTAAGTTTGTTTTAGGTAATGAATTTAAAATTGACTATAAATTTTTATTTTTTAAAGGTAGTTACCTTACAACTATATTTTTGTTAATTTATTAAATTATTTTATTGTATATATTTTTAGTTTTAATCAGCCTATTTATAGATATATTATAAATTATTTTATAATAATTTTAATAAATAATTTTTAAGTTTTATTATTTTGATAGTTATATTAATATTTTATTATATAAACTTTTCGTGTTTTAAGTTATCTTTTTATTTAGTTATATAATTTTATTAAAATGGTTACATTATTTCTTTTTAGATTGTTTATTTTATTTTCTTGTAGCTATAGTGTTTTTATAGCTAGAGGTTCTTATTGTTTATTTTTAGTAATTTTAAGTTTATTAAGAAGTTTAATAATTTATAGTTATAGTTTATCTTTTTGGTATTGTATTATATTATTATTAATTTACATTGGTGGGGTTTATGTATTATTATTATTTGTTTCTTTACATTCTTATAAAAGTTTTTCTAAAAGAAGTTATATTAATGCTTTTTTAATTAGATTTATTGGTATTTTTTGTTTTTTTTATAGATATAATTCTTTCGATTTCGATTTTTTGAGAATTTATGACATTGGTTATTATAGAGATAATAGATACAAATTGGTTAATAAATTAAATTGAGTTAATTATTTATTTATACTTATAGTAATATTATTAAGTTTTAATGTATTTGGTTTTATTTTTATTAATAAAAATAAATATTATCGTTAAAGCTAGTTTAGTATAAATTTAGTGCGTGGAATTGTAGCTTCTAAAGTAATTTATTGATTAACTAGAAACTTTATTAGATTTTTTTAAAGATGTTAGAAATTTAGAATAAGTTTGTTTTAGAAACAAATAGTGAGTTATTTATACTCTCTTTAAAGATAAGATTTTTAGTGTTAGGATTAATACTTAGTTTGAAGCTAAGTTAACTAAATATATTTTAGCTAACATTTATATATTAGTGTCAGAGGTTATGAGTTGATTTTAAGCGTCAAATACAAAGTTTAAAACTTTCTAATATTTAAAATTTTTATAAGCTATTGTTCTTATTTTTAGAGTTAATGTTTCGGCCATTAATTTAGTGATTATTTTCACCTATAGTTTAGTTATGCTATTTTCTTTATTATTTATTTTTATAGTTTTATGTTTTTTTTTTATAATTAAATTAAAATATAAATTTATTATATGAATTAAAGTATTTAAATATTTTAAAAGAAAGTTTATATTCACTTTTGATTCAATTAGAGTAATATGTGTATTGATGCTTTTAAGTTGTAGAGTAGTTGCTATTGTATTTTATTGACATTATTTTAGATGGCATAGTGATTATTTAATAATTGTTATACAAGTTTTTATTATAAGAATGTTATATTTGATTCTTACTAAAAGTTTAATAAATAGTTTTATAGGTTGAGAATTTTTAAGTATTTCTAGTTATTTTCTTATATTATATTTTAATATATATTGTTCATCACGTGCTGCATTTATAACTATTATAAGTTCTCGTTTAGGTGATATAGGTTTTTTTTTAATGATTTCTTATGTATTAACGGATTTATATTTTAATAATAATAATTTATTAACTTTATTATTTTTTATATTTTTATTAATTAGTAAGAGTGCCATATTTCCTTTAAGTAGTTGGTTATTGGAGGCAATGCGAGCTCCAACCCCTGTTAGTAGTTTAGTACATTCTTCTACTTTAGTAGCTGCAGGTGTTTGATTATTTTGTCGTTATGAAGCTTATTTTTTATTGTCTGAGGTTTATAAAATTTTGTTGTTGATGTCAATTATTACAATTTATTTTAGAGGAATTAGAGCTTATATATATTCAGATAGTAAGAAGATTATTGCTTTATCTACTTGTAATAAAATAAGATGATGTTTTGTTTATATATTAATGGGGTTTTCTACTTTAGGTTTATTGCAGTTATTTAGACATGGTATATTTAAGTGTTTATTATTTTGTTTAATAGGTGATTTTTTAATAAATTCTCATTCTAGACAAAAAAAGAGATTACATTTTTATAATTATTCTTTTAGTTATATTTATATAATTAATTTAATATGTTTATTTATAAGAGGTTTACCTTATTTAGGTGTATTTTTTACTAAGCATTTATTTTATAGATATTTAAATACTCATATAAAAATTTTTATATTATTTTTGATTATTTTTGGTGTAATGCTTTCTTTTTTATATACTTTTCGTTTATTAAATATATTAAAAAATTTTAATAACAGAGTTAGTAAAGGATTTAAAAAAACTTTTTATATGAGTATTAATCTTTTATTAAGTTATATTATTTGTAAAAGTTTATTGAGAAATATATATTTAGAAGTAACTTTACATATTAGTTATATAAATTATTTATTTTACTTTTTGTTACTTTTTTTTAGTTTTATAGGCTTTTATTTTAAATTTAATAAAACATTTACTTGAAATCAAGGTTTTATAGGTCAAGATTATTTTGTTATGTTAAGTATTAGACGATTTGTTATTTTTATGGGTAAATTTTATAATACCATGGTATATCGTTGAGAATATGCTATAATTAATTATTTTATTAAATTTATTAAAGTTAATTCTTTAACATTTACAAGTAATTTGTATTTATTAAGGTTATTTAGTTTTTTATTCTATTTTATTTATTTATTAGTTTAGTTATTATATTATTAGTATATTTAAATACATTATCTTTCCAAGTTAGAGATCCTTAATTGTTTTAGGATAATATATAATA